TCTCTTTTCGTATGATTTTATTTACTATACCTGCTGCTGTAGCATTATAAACTGTATTGTTACTCTTGCTCCCGTCGGGATAAATCTGACCCCGACCCCTGTTCCCACCTATGTATATAGGATATTTTAGAAAGTGAACGTCCTTCTTAGTAGCAGGGTCGGGGGAAAGAATAGGAAAGGTCATTTCACTATATTTCTTACCAGGGACTGGGCCTACCACAAGAATATTTTTTTTATCGGGGCGATAGCTCTGAAAAGACAAATTGCCCATTTTTTCTTTCAGCTCCGGAGAAATACGATCGGGAGGGGCTAATTTAAACCCCTCCGGTAAAATAAGAACAGCCCCCACATTCAAACCCCCCTTTTTACCATTAGCAAGAACTTGTTTCAGTTGCATATCATAAGGAATTCGAACTACTGCTTCAAATACAGTATCAGGAAGTACTGCTTGTGGAACTTCAATCTCCACGGGCTTATTAGCTAAATGACAATTGGCACATACAATACGCCCAGTTGCTTCTCGTGGATTTTCATAACCCTGCTGTGCAAAAATGGGATATGCACTTGAAATGGATGTCCAAGTTATGATATATATCATAAGCGATACGGAAATAGATCGAGTAATCCGTTCCTTTATCCAAAAAAAAATATTTCTAGTTTGCATGGTCCAAAATCCCAAAATTTCTACAATAAATTGGGTAGGTTGCTAGTATAGTTCCCTATCCACGATTCTGCTATTTACTGGAATAATATAGGAAAAACCCCCCGATGGGTAGAAATACAACCGAAAGTAAGTACGTTTTTCAATGCCTTGTTTATGTACAATTACAAAGTAACAAACGTTCTAATCGGATTAGATTAATATCAGTGGATCGTTTATCAGTCATTCATTGAATGATAAATAACTACAAGTGATGGAGATAGACGATTTAAATAACGGAAAATCCAATATTTAAAAATAGTATCGAGAATGACTGGAAAAGTGGAAACAAGACCAGATATGATTTGATCATTATGAACAAACCAAAAATCTTTGTAGACAGAACCAATCATCAGTTCCCAGCCGTGTGGTGAATGGAATCCGATACATAAATCAGTTAATAAAAGAATAGAAAAAGCCTTGACTGTGTCGCTTAAGTTATATAGGAATTCCTGAGTCCAAGAGTTAAGAATTACAAGTTCCTCATTACCCAAAATAGAATAACCGCTTAGAATAACAAAACAGATTATATTTGTCGAGAAGTGCAAAATTGTATGGATACGATCCTCATTGTGTATCTTGATTAATTGGATCGTTTCCATGTGGATTCCGATATGAAGTTTTTGTAGATGTATCTCCGAGTATTCCTTGATCATTTCCTCCAAGAAGAGGAGTTCCTCTAATTCTATGAATTTTTCTACAATACTCTTTTCTTGAATATCATTCAAGAAAATTTCGGATTTCCCGAGATTCCACCAATTAGTAACCCAAGATTCGATATTTTTATTAAATGAGAGAGAAACCCACCAGGGTAAAAATACTAGAAATACAAGATAGAAAAGAGGAGTGAATGCTTTCTTTTTTGTCATTTTTTCATCTATCTGTGAATTGTTAATCAACCCACCCCATTCGTCGACTCTATGCGATCTAATAATTCTTTCACACATGAGTTCTATACAAAGGATCGAGCGTATGAATCCATTTTTTTGTTATTTTTTGGTTAGTCTTTGAATCTAGAAAGAATACAGAAATAGACTAAGAAATTGATTTGAATAAAGAAATAATAAAAAGAAAATATCTTTTTAGTTAGATATCTCAGCAAATTGGATTAAGTAATGAAGTCTCCTTTCGATGAATGAACGAAAGAATTGCTTTAAATAAAAAAAAGAAAAAATGAATATTATTCAGATTTTGAGATGAAAGAACTTCCTTTTCTATTTCTATTTTCTATCAAAATATCCAATATTTCGAAAAAATGGAACTAATTATCCATAGTCAGGAATAGTAGAATTGATGGAAAGATATTGTGATAATCAAAGCAAATGAGTGGCAAAACAAAAGTTGGCTAGTCCAATTATTGGTCATTAAAGACCATAATAGAAGGGATCAAAAGAAAACAGGGGTTGATTGACAAATAGATAAAAAAAAGAATTTACAAGATATAATGTATAAATTCCAACAATAACTTAAAAAAAAGGAGAAATTTCTTTATTTCAAAATAGTTTGATATATGAGATGAATCTATATCTATTATTTCGATTTATTACTTTTTTTTTATTTATTAAATTACGCGGATTTGCATATGCATAAAAGACCCCAAGACAAATATCAAATAAGGGATTTTCGTTTTTAGAGTTTTTCCATATACGTCTGCTTTGGGCCAAATAAACATTCTGACGAAACTCCGGTTATGTTATAGAAAAGGTAGGTTTTTTCTATCCTGCTACTATTCCTCAGCCCGCTTCTATTTATTTCTAAATACTTCAATTGGTACACGCAAGAAATAGGCCAATTCGGCAG